GGAAGTGAAGATCCTATTCTAACTGATACGTATAAAAACATTCCTCCTTGGAGTGATAGTAAGGGTTGTAGTTACAATAATGTTGATCATTTATTTGGCGTTCGGGACATTCTGAATTTCATCGCTGATGAAACTTTTTTAGTTAAGGATAGTAATGGGCACAGTTATTCCATATATTTTGATATTGAAAATCAGATTTTTGAGATTGATAATGATCATTCTTTTCTGAATGAAGTAGAAAGTTCTTTTTATAGTTATTGGAATTCTAGTTATCTGAATAATGTATCTAAGGGTGACGATCCACACTATGATTGTTACATGTATGATACTAAATCTAGTTGGAATAATCATATTAATAGTTGCATTGACAGTTATCTTCGTTCTCAAATCCATATTCATAGTTACATTTTAAGTGATAATGATAGTGACAGTTACATTTATAGTTACATTTGTGGTGAAAGTGGAACTAGTAGTGAAAACAAGAATTCCAGTATAATAACTAGCACCAATGGTAGTGATTTAACTACAAGTTCTAATGATCTCGAGGTAACTCAAAAATACAGGCATTTGTGGGTTCAATGCGAAAATTGTTATGGATTAAATTATAAGAAATTTTTTAAGTCCAAAATGCATATTTGTGAACAATGTGGATATCATTTGAAAATAAGTAGTTCAGATAGAATAGAGCTTTCGATTGATCCAGGTACTTGGGATCCTTTGGATCAAGACATGGTCTCTCTGGATCCCATTGAATTTCATTCGGAGGAGGAACCTTATAAAGAGCGCATTGATTCTTATCAAAAAAAGACAGGATTAACTGAGGCTGTTCAAACAGGCACAGGTCAACTAAACGGTATTCCTATAGCAATTGGGGTTATGGATTTTCAGTTTATGGGGGGTAGTATGGGATCTGTAGTAGGAGAGAAAATCACCCGTTTGGTCGAGTATGCTACCAATAAATTTCTACCTCTTATTCTAGTATGTGCTTCCGGAGGCGCACGGATGCAAGAAGGAAGTTTGAGTTTGATGCAAATGGCTAAAATATCTTCTGCTTTATATGATTATCAATCAAATAAAAAGTTATTCTATATATCAATCCTTACATCTCCTACTACTGGTGGGGTGACGGCCAGTTTTGGTATGTTGGGGGATATCATTATTGCCGAACCCAATGCCTACATTGCATTTGCGGGTAAAAGGGTAATTGAACAAACATTGAATAAGACAGTACCTGAAGGTTCACAAGCGGCTGAATATTTATTTCATAAGGGCTTATTCGATCCAATTGTACCACGTAATCTTTTAAAAGGCGTTCTGAATGAGTTATTTCAGCTCCACGCTTTCTTTCCTTCGAATAAACATTGATTCAAATAGAGCTTTAAGTTAAGTTCAATTATTTTTTTTTGGCAAACAGGCAGTTAGTTTATCAGAATCAAAGTAAAAATAAGAAGAATCTCGTTGTTTTGGTGACACACGATTGCATTCTAGAAAGAATCAAAAGTGAAAGTTGCAGAAAATTGGTTTTTTTTTTCAAGATCTTTTTTACTCATATTCCTGATTCTGATTAGTAATAAGAAAGTTTCTATCAACAAGATAAAAGAGCGGATTATTCTTTTTGCAACATTATATATATTAGGCAAGGCAAATTAAACGAATTTAATGTTACGTATATATAATTCAAATATAGCTAGATAGTATTGACTCGTTCTATATCTCCCAAGAATTCAAATTATTACTAATAATCCCTGTTGGATCGTATTCTAACGAATTTTTCGGGAATTTTTAAGAAACTATTTCTTTTTATTTAATTAAAATTAGAGGACAAAAAAAAGAATATAATAAAAATAAAAGAAGAAGAATAAATAAATGGATTATTCAGACATATATTCCATGTAGAAAAATGAAATAAATAAGTACATTTATTTAGTTCTACATTCCTTGCACTTATTATATACTCACTTATAGTATAATTAGATACGAATTCAAATTAATAACGAATTTAAAAATAGATTATTAAATAAAATATATAATATAAGAATAACAGGTACAAATATTAAATCGAGGTACCCATTCTATGACAACTCTCAACTTACCATCTATTTTTGTGCCTTTAGTGGGCCTAGTATTTCCGGCAATTGCAATGGCGTCTTTATCTCTTCATGTTCAAAGAAACAAGATTTTTTAAATCTGCTGCGACCGAGTCTCATCCATATTTTTTTTTCAAGATTTAGGCATGGATCATAAAATGTATATCCATTTAGTAGAATATCGTATAAGATAAGATGTCGCTTCTTCCGAAAAATGAAAGAGCTCTTATGCATTGCATGTAGGAAACATTATATAAACATTATATTTATATATGGTTAAAATTGTTATAGCTATTTTAAAATATATCAGGATCGGCGGATGTCTGAAATGGAAAGTCAATGTATCTAAATGCATGTAGATATCTATAGTATAGGGGATCATATGAAGGGGATGCTAGTATTTTACATCTAGCCAATTCAATTCGATGAATTATGCCTAAAGGTTCGCATTAGAATAGTGCTAGTCGATGAGAGTTACTTCGGAAACAAAAAGAGTAAAGTCAATTCTTTGGGGGTTATTCTCTCAATTTCAATAAAATGCAACCGGATCTAGTATGAGTTGGCGATCAGAACATATATGGATAGAACTTATAACGGGGTCTCGAAAAATAAGTAATTTCTGCTGGGCCTTTATCCTTTTTTTAGGTTCATTAGGATTCTTATTAGTTGGAACTTCCAGTTATCTTGGTAGGAATTTGATATCCTTATTTCTGCCTCAGCAAATCCCTTTTTTTCCACAGGGGATCGTCATGTCTTTCTATGGCATCGCAGGTCTCTTTATTAGCACCTATTTTTGGTGCACAATTTCGTGGAATGTAGGTAGTGGTTATGATCGATTCGATAGAAAAGAAGGAATTGTGTGTATTTTTCGTTGGGGATTTCCTGGAAAAAATCGTCGCATCTTACTTCGATTCCTTATGAAAGATATTCAATCCATCAGAATAGAAGTTAAAGAAGGTATTTATGCCCGTCGTGTCCTTTATATAGACATCCGAGGCCAGGGGGCCATTCCCTTGACTCGTACTGATGAGAATTTGACTCCACGAGAAATTGAACAAAAAGCTGCCGAATTGGCCTATTTCTTGCGTGTACCGATTGAAGTATTTTGAAATGAACTGAAAATTCTTTCTTATCGGGAGGTAAAAAGGAAAAAATCTTAAGAATCGTCTTTTTCGATAGCATAAGCATAACTTAATTGAAGTTTCTTCCGAGCGCTCATTAGAGCCAAAACAGACGTATATGGCTGGTCCCATATACATCTGTTTTGGCTCGCAAAAAGGGTCTTTTTGGATACGTATTATGGAAATTCGTTCAACTCAATTCAGTAAGAAAAAAATGGCAAAAAAGAATGCATTCACTCCCCTTCTATATCTTGCATCTATAGTATTTTTGCCCGGGTGGATCTCTCTCTTATTTAATAAAAGTCTGGAATCCTGGGTTATGGATTGGTGGAATACTAGGCAATCCGGAACTTTTTTGAATGATATTCAAGAAAATAGTATTCTAGAACAATTCATAGAATTAGAGGAACTCTTCTTGTTGAACGAAATGATAAAGGAATATCCAGAGCCGCATCTACAAAAGCTTAGTATAGAAGTTCATAAAGAAACAATCCAATTGATCAAGATACACAATGAGGATCGTATCCATACGATTTTACACTTCTCGACAAATATAATCTGTTTCATTATTCTAAGTGGTTATTCTATTCTGGGTAAGGAAGAACTTGTTATTCTTAACTCTTGGATTCAGGAATTCTTATATAACTTAAGCGACACGATAAAAGCTTTTTCTATTCTTTTATTAACCGATTTGTGTATTGGATTCCATTCGCCCCATGGTTGGGAACTAATGCTTGGCTCTATCTACAAAGATTTTGGATTTGCTCATAACGATCAAATTATTTCTGGTCTTGTTTCCACTTTTCCAGTCATTCTAGATACAATTTTCAAATATTGGATCTTCCATTATTTAAATCGTGTATCTCCCTCACTTGTAGTGATTTATCATTCAATGAATGACTGAAAAATAATCCACTGATATTCATTTAATTATTTATTGCTTTGTTCATTTATTGCTTTGTACTGTACATACTTTGTACATAAAGAAAGCGTTCAAAATTGTACTTACTCTTTCTATTTCTCCAGAGGGTTTCTTCTATATTTCAGTAAACTTATTTCCGTACATAGCAGAATCGTGGATAGGGAACTATACTAGCAACCTACCTAATTTATTGTAGAAATTTGGGGCTCAATGATTGGACCATGCAAACTAGAAATACCTTTTCTTGGACAAAAGAACAGATTACTCGATTCATTTCCATATCGCTCATGATATATATCATAACTCGGACATACATTTCAAATGCATATCCCATTTTTGCACAACAGGGTTATGAAAATCCACGAGAAGCGACTGGCCGTATTGTATGTGCCAATTGCCATTTAGCTAATAAGCCCGTGGATATTGAGGTTCCACAAACGGTACTTCCTGATACTGTATTTGAAGCAGTTGTTCGAATTCCTTATGATATGCAGCTGAAACAAGTTCTTGCTAATGGTAAAAAGGGGGGTTTGAATGTGGGGGCTGTCCTTATTTTACCCGAGGGATTTGAATTAGCTCCTCCCGATCGTATTTCTCCCGAGATGAAAGAAAAGATAGGCAATCTGTCTTTTCAGAGCTATCGCCCCACAAAAAAAAATATTCTTGTGATAGGTCCTATTCCTGGTCAGAAATATAGTGAAATAACCTTTCCTATTCTTTCTCCCGACCCCGCTACTAAGAAAGATGTTCACTTCTTAAAATATCCCATATATGTAGGCGGGAACAGGGGACGGGGCCAGATTTATCCCGACGGGAGCAAGAGTAATAATACAGTTTATAATGCTACAGCAGCAGGTATAGTAAACAAAA